CAAGTTCAACGTTAGCCAGATTAGTCAACATTTATATGTTTCGATGCAACAACAAGATGTTATTTGTAACAAGTAGTTTTGTTGGTTGGTTAATTGGTCACATTTTATTCATGAAATGGGTTGGCTTGGTATTATTCTGGATACGGCAAAATCATTCGATTCGATCTAATAATAAGTACCTTGTGTCAGAATTGAGAAATTCTATGGCTCGAATCTTTAGTATTCTCTTATTTATCACCTGTGTCTACTATTTAGGCAGAATGCCGTCGCCTATTGTCACTAAGAAACTGAAAGAAACGGAAGAAAGGGGAGAAAGAAAAGAAGAAAACGATGTAGAAACAACTTACGAAGAAGACAAAGATAGCCCAGACTACGAGGATTTTTATCTTGATACTCATCAAGATAATTTGGAATTGGTAAAACTTAACTTAAAAAAAGAAGAGAAAAATGAAAAAAATTCTTTTTGGTTTGAAAAACCTATTGTAACTTTTCTTTTCGATTATAAACGATGGAATCGACCATATAGATATATAAAAAATGATCGATTTGAAAATGCTATACGGAATGAAATGTCACAATATTTTTTTTATATATGCCCAAGTGATGGAAAACAAATAATATCTTTTACATATCCACCAAGTTTATCGACTTTTTCAGAAATGATAGAACGAAAAATTTCTTTGTACACGACAGAAAAACTATCCCACGAAGACTTGTATAATTATTGGGTTCATACCAATGAACAAAAAAAATACAACTTGAACAATGAATTGATAAGTCGAATAAAAATTCTAGAAAAAGAGAAAGGATCTCTTGCTTTAGATATGCTAGAAAAAAGGACCAAATTATGCGATGATGAGAATGAACAAGAATACTTGCCAAAAAGGTATGATCCTTTTTTGAATGGACCTTATCGAGGAACAATAAAAAAATTTGATTCACGTGCAATCATGAACGATTTAATAACTTCCACAGCGGATTCCGTAGAAATGTTTTGGATAAATAAGATTCATGGTCTCTTTCATAATGATTCTCGAGAATTAGAACATCAAAAGAATACGTTTGGCTTTAGCGGGAAATTTTTATTGAATTCGATTGGGAATTCCTTAACCTCAATCGATGAATTATCTTTTGAACACGCACGACGAATTGATTCAGAAAGTCAAGCAAAATCTTTAAAATTTATATTCGATGTAATTTCAACTGATCCAAATGATCTAACAACAATTAGAAGGAAATCTATTGGAATGGAAGAAATCAGTAAAAGGGTTTCTCGTTGGTCATACAAATTGACAGATGATGTAGAAGAAGAGGAAGAAGAAAATGAAGAAGAATCGACGGAACATCCCGAAATTCGTTCAAGAAAAGGCAAACGCGTGGTAATTTATACTGATAACGATCAGAGTACTAATTCCAGTACTAGTAATAATAATACTAGTAATAATAGCACTAATGATGAAGAAGAGGAAGTGGCTTTGATACGTTACTCACAACAATCGGATTTTCGACGGGGTATAATCAAAGGATCCATGCGTGCTCAAAGACGTAAAACAGTTATTTGGGAAATGTTTCAAGCAAATGTGCATTCTCCACTTTTTTTTGATCGCATAGACAAAACATTTTTTTTTTCGTTTTTTGATATCTCTAAAATGATTAATCACATTTTTAGGAATTGGGTAGGGGAAAACCCAGAATTGCAAATTTCTTATTTTGAGGAAGAAGAGACAAAAGAAAAGGAGAAAACAAACGAAGAGAAAGAAGAAGAAAATGAACGAATAGCAATATCAGAAGCTTGGGATACCCTTCTATTTACTCAAGCAATAAGAGGTTTCATGTTACTAACCCAATCTTTTCTTAGAAAATACGTTATATTACCCTTATTGATAATAGCTAAAAATATTGGTCGTATGTTATTATTGCAATTCCCCGAATGGTACGAGGATTTGAAGGAATGGAATAACGAAATGCATGTTAAATGTACCTATAATGGCGTTCAATTATCAGAAACAGAATTTCCCCAAAATTGGTTAACAGACGGTATTCAGATAAAGATTCTATTTCCTTTCTGTCTGAAACCTTGGCGAAGATCTAAAGTACGATCTCATCATAGAGATAGAGATCAGAAAATAAGCAAAAAGGAGAAAAAAAAAAAAGACAATTTTTGTTTTTTAACAGTCTGGGGAAGGGAAGCAGAACTACCTTTTGGGTCTCCCCGAAAACTACCTTCTTTTTTTGAACCCATTTTTAACGAACTCGAAAAAAAAACGAGAAAAGCGAAAAGGCAATTTTTTCAAGTTATAAGGGTTTTCAAAGAAAGAAGAAAAGGTTTTATAAAAGTTTCAAAAGAAAAAACAAGAATAGTTCTAGTTATAAACCTAATAATGAAAGAACTTGAAAAAGTAAACCCCATTTTCTTATTGAAATTGAGAAAGGTAAAAGTATATGAATCGAATGAAAACGAAAAAGATTCCAATATAAATAATAAGATTATCCGAGAATCGACCATTAGAATTCGATCCGCGAATTGTGTAAATGAAAATTATTCACTCATAGAAACAAAAATGAAAGATCTTGCTAATAAGATAATCACAATTAGGACTCAAATAGAAGGAATCACAAAAGGCAAGAAAAAAATAGTTCGAGCTTGTGATGATAAAAGATCGGAATCGAAGAAGGATATTTGGCAAATATTCAAAAGAAAAAATATCCGAGTAATACGTAAATCACATTATTTTATGAAATCCTTCGTTGAAAAAATATACATAGATATATTACTATGTATCATTAAGATTCCAAGGATCAATGCACAACTTTTCTTTGAATCAACAAAAAAAATGATCAACAAATCCATTTCCAACGCTGAAACAAATCAAGAAGGAATTGAGAAAACAAATCAAAATACAATGAACTTTATTTCGACTATACAAAATCCGTTTTCGAATTTTTCTAATACTAATATTAGTAATCAAAATGTTAGGAATAATAATTGTGACTTATCTTCTTTGTCTCAAGCCTATGTATTTTACAAATTATCACAAAATCAATTACTTAACAAGTATCATTTGAAATCTGTACTTCAATATCACCACACCTATCCTTTTCTTAGGGATATAATCAAGAATTATTGTACGATACGAGGAATATTTGATTCCAAACCAAGGCAAAAAAAAATGCATAAGTCTGGAATGAATAAATGGAAAAATTGGTTAAGGGGTCATTATCAATACAATTTATCTCAGACCAAGTGGGATCACTTAGTACCGAAAAAATGGCGAAATAGAGTCAATCAATGTCGTACGATTCAAAAGAAAGACTCAATGAAATTAGATTTATATAAAAAAGAAAAAGACCAATTAATTCATTACACGAAACAAAATTACTATGCAGTGGACTCATCGATAAGTCAAAAAGAAAAATGGAAAAAACATTACGGATATGATCTTTTGTCATATAAATATATAAATTATGGGAATAGTAAGGACTCGTATATTTCTGGATCAACATTACAAATGGAGGACAAAAAAATTCCATATAATTTCAATACAAATACACTTAAATCCGAATCATTTTATAGATTGATAAGTATATCTATTAGTGATTATCTAGAAAAAAGATCTATTATTGATATGGACAAAAATATGGATAGAAAATTTTTTGATTGTAGAATTCTCCATTTTTGTCTTAGAAATAATATCGATATTGAGACCTGGGCCAATACGCATACCGGCACCAAGATTCATAAAAATGCTAAAACGGAAACTCAAAATTCTCAAAAATTTGAAAAAAAGGATCCTTTTTCTTTTACGATTCATCACAAAATCAACCTATCCAATCAAAAAAATATTTTTTTTGATTGGATAGGAATGAATCAAGAAAGGTTATATCATACCATATCAAATTTAGAACCTTGGTTTTTCCCAGAATTTGTACTACTTTTTGATGTGTATAAGATTAACCCGTGGATCATACCAATCAAATTACTTATTTTTAATTTGCATTTCTATGAAAAAAATATTAGTCAAAATGAAAAGATCGACGTAAATAAAAAAAAAAATCTTTCTATATTAGCTAATCAAAAAGAATATCTTGAATTAGAAAATTCCAACCCCCCAAAAAACAAACAACAAGGTCAAGGAGATTTTGTATCAGATCTACGAAAACAAAACAAAAAGAAAAATCTTGAAGAAGATTACACGGGAGCAGACATTAAAATTAAAAAAGGTAGAAAGAAAAAACAATTCAAGAGCAAGAAAGAAACAGAACTGGATTTCTTCCTGAAAAAATATTTTCTTTTTCAATTAAGATGGGATGATTCCTTGAATCAAAGAATGATCAATAATATCAAGGTATATTGTCTCCTACTTAGACTGATAGATCCAAGAGAAATTGCTATATCCTCAATTCAAAGAGGAGAGATGCATCTGAATATAATGTTGATTCAGAAAGACCTAACTCTTACAGAATTGATAAAAAGAGGAATATTTATTATCGAACCAATTCGTTTATCTATGAAAAAGGATGGAAAATCTATTATATATCAAACCATAGGTATTTCATTGGTTGATAAGAATAAGCGCCAAACTAATGGAAAATGCATAATAAAAAGTGGATATGTTGAAAAAAAGAATTTTGATGGATCCATTGCACAACACAGCAATATGCTTGTGAATAGAAACAGAAATCATTTTTATTTCCTTGTTCCCGAAAATATTCTATCTCCCAGACGTCGTAGAGAATTTAGAATTTTAATTTGTTTCAATTCCCGGAATTGGAATGTTGTGAATCGAAATCCACTATTTTGCAATCAAAACAACATAAAAAACTGGGAACAATTTTTAAACGGGGAAAAGCATCTTAATACAGATGCAAATAAATTCATTAAATTCAAATCGTTTCTTTGGCCCAATTATCGATTAGAAGATTTAGCTTGTATGAATCGTTATTGGTTTGATACCAATAACGGTAGTCATTTCAGTATGTCAAGAATACATATGTATCCACGATTCAGAATTAGTTTATAGTATATTTCCTATATATCTATCGCATGCCATATTCGGTGGATAAAAACCGAAAGATATACACATACACCATGTTACATTCTGATAAATGTATCATCCCTTTCTATCCAAATCAAATTACAAATTTGATTTGGATAAAATTAATATAAATTTGAAGTAGTGTATATGAAGAAATCCCATTTTTTTTGTACTAGATTCAAATAACTGGAACTAACTGGTATAATAATAATTATTATTTTTCCTGATCGGTAAAATACACGGAAAAGAAAAAAATAGAAAAATGGGTTTTTTATGGTCAAAAATGCATTCATCTTAGCTATTCGACAAGAAAAAGAAAAAAACTGCGGATCTGTTGAATTTCAAGTATTCAGTTTTACGGATAAGATACGGAGACTCACTTCACATTTGGAATTACATAAAAGAGATTTTTTATCACAAAGGGGCCTACGGAAAATTCTGGGAAAACGTCAACGGCTACTGGATTATTTGTCAAAAAAAAATAGAGTACGTTATAAGAAATTAATTGGTCAATTAGGTATTCGGGAGTCAAAAACTCGTTAATTTGAAGGTTGGTTTGCATTTTTTTCTTTAGTTATTAGTAGTTATTAAATTTTTCATTTTGATGAACTTCGTTTGATAAATTCATGGAATAATGAATTAAGGAAGAAAAGATATGACTGTACCGGCTACAAGAAAAGATCTCATGATAGTTAATATGGGTCCTCATCACCCATCAATGCATGGTGTTCTTCGACTGATCGTTACTCTTGATGGTGAAGATGTTATTGACTGTGAACCCGTATTGGGTTATTTACACAGAGGGATGGAAAAAATAGCAGAAAATCGAACAATTATACAATATTTACCTTATGTAACACGGTGGGATTATTTAGCCACTATGTTCACAGAAGCAATAACAGTAAATGCACCAGAACGATTGGAAAGTGTTCAAGTACCTAAAAGAGCCAGTTACATTAGAGTCATTATGCTGGAATTGAGTCGTATAGCTTCTCATTTATTATGGCTTGGGCCCTTTATGGCGGATATCGGCGCACAGACTCCCTTTTTCTATATTTTCAGAGAAAGGGAATTGTTATATGATCTATTCGAAGCTGCTACGGGTATGCGAATGATGCATAATTATTTCCGTATTGGGGGGGTTGCTGCTGATCTTCCTTATGGCTGGATAGATAAATGTTTTGATTTCTGTGATTATTCTTTAACAGGAATTGCTGAATATCAAAAACTTATTACACGGAATCCCATTTTTTTGGAACGAGTTGAAGGAGTGGGCATTATTGGTGGAGAAGAAGCAATAAATTGGGGTTTATCAGGGCCGATGTTACGTGCTTCTGGAATACAATGGGATCTTCGTAAAGTTGATAGTTATGAGTGTTACAATAAATTCGATTGGGAAGTCCAATGGCAAAAAGAAGGAGATTCACTAGCTCGTTATTTAGTCCGAATCGGTGAAATGAAGGAATCTATAAAAATTATTCAACAGGCTCTAGAAGGAATTCCTGGGGGACCCTATGAAAATTTAGAAGTCCGGCGCTTTGATAGAGCAAAAAATTCCGAATGGACTAATTTTGAATATAGATTTATTACTAAAAAACTTTCACCCAATTTTGAATTGTCGAAACAAGAACTTTATGTAAGAGTAGAAGCCCCAAAAGGAGAATTAGGAATTTATTTGATAGGAGATAGTAGTGTTTTCCCCTGGAGATGGAAAATTCGGCCACCTGGTTTTATCAATTTGCAAATTCTCCCTCAATTAGTTAAAAGAATGAAATTGGCCGATATCATGACGATACTAGGTAGTATAGATATTATTATGGGAGAAGTTGATCGTTGAAATGATAATTGATACGACAGAAGTAGAAGTACAAGCTATCAATTCTTTTTCTAGATTGGAATCCTTAAAAGAAGTTTATGAACTCATATGGATCTTTGTTCCCATTTTCACACTTCTATTAGGAATCATAATAGGGGTCCTAGTAATTGTGTGGTTAGAAAGAGAAATATCCGCAGCAATACAACAACGTATTGGGCCTGAATATGCCGGTCCGTTGGGGATTCTTCAAGCTCTAGCAGATGGGACCAAATTACTTTTTAAAGAGGACCTACTTCCATCTAGAGGAGATATTCGTTTGTTTAGCGTGGGACCGTCTATAGCGGTCATATCAGTTCTACTAAGTTATTTAGTAATTCCTTTTGGATATCGCCTTATTTTAGCCGATCTCAGTATAGGTGTTTTTTTATGGATCTCCATTTCAAGTATTGCTCCTATTGGACTTCTTATGTCAGGATATGGATCGAACAATAAATATTCCTTTTTAGGTGGTCTACGGGCTGCTGCTCAATCTATTAGTTATGAAATACCATTAACTCTATGTGTATTATCAATATCTCTACGTGTGATTCGTTGGAACATGATTATTTTCCCTTCTCTCTAGAAATAAAGTAAAGAGGTTGAATATATTGAATGGATATTTTCATTTTTTATTCATCATTAGGGTTGATGAGTTAAACTAGATAGTTATATGAGTAAAATCAAACTGCTTAGAAATTTGCAGTAAGAAGAGCAAATCTCATTCCCTATGTACAAGAATATAAACATAAGTAGTATATAAACTGTTTACCCCAAGATTAAGATTCTTTGACTAATTCTCATATCTTGAAGCGGGTACAAAAGATCAACGTATGGGGGTTCCACTACTTTTTTATATGTATTACCATACGGGGGATCAATCAAAAATCAGTGAACAGTTAGGAACACCAAGGTACACAAAGGATTAGTAATAGAGATAATATAAGGTATCAAAAAACGGTATTGTTATATAAAACTTTGGATAAAACGAATCATAATGGGGACTTTAAGTTAGTAGAAATGACCAAGCAGTACTTCCCCACGATTCCGATCTAGAGTATGCTCCTATTCACTGATTAAAGAAATGACTATCAAAAACGAATTAATCCTTTATTTTTTTTTCAGAGTACCCTCCCTCTGAGAAAGAAGAACAGGAACAAAAGAAATATAATTCAAAAATAGAATGAGAAAAATGAATAAATAATAATACAAAGGATCTTTATTTATTATTTTCCCCATCCATATCTATACATAACATATAGAATTCTTATCATGAATTTTAAATTAATACCCAATTCTTTCTTTATAGTTATTGATAGAACATATTTATTGATATAACGAGTATTTTATTAAAAGATTAAGTTATTACCAAACAAAGATAAATTAAAATTGTAATGGATAAGATCAATTCGGAAGCACCTTTTATATTTGAGCAGACGGAATTTCATTGGTCTAATTTTTGGCTTCCCGATGTATATTTACCATCCAAATAAGGACGGAGATAATATCGAGCAAGTTCTTACATTTATTTGTGGCCATAGAGGAGCCGTATGAAGCCGAAGTCTCATGTACGGTTTTGAAATAGCGATGCGAGCAGTGATGTTATTATCGACTATGATTATCTAACAGTTTAAGTACAGTTGATATAGTTGAGGCGCAGTCAAAATATGGATTTTTGGGGTGGAATCTGTGGCGTCAGCCTATCGGGTTTGTTGTTTTTCTAATTTCTTCTCTAGCAGAATGTGAAAGATTACCCTTCGATTTACCAGAAGCAGAGGAAGAATTAGTAGCAGGTTATCAAACGGAATATTCAGGTATCAAATACGCTTTATTTTACCTTGCTTCTTACCTAAATTTATTAGTTTCTTCATTATTTATAACAGTTCTTTACTTAGGTGGGTGGAATTTCTCTATTCCGTATATATCTATTCCTGAACTTTTCGGAATAAATCAAATGGATGGAGTCTTTGGAACGACAATTGGGATATTTATTACATTAGCTAAAGCTTATTTGTTTCTATTCATTCCTATCGCAGCAAGATGGACTTTACCTAGAATGAGAATGGACCAGTTATTAAATCTTGGATGGAAATTTCTTTTACCTATTTCCCTGGGTAATCTATTATTGACAACTTCTTCCCAACTTGTTTCACTATAAATACTATAAATAATAGAATAAGATAACGATATTCTAGATTCATAATCGATATCTATCTCAAACAAGAGAAAGAAACATCAATTTATTCACGGAGATCCACAATATGTTCCCTATGGTGACCGGGTTCATAAATTATGGTCAACAAACAATACGAGCAGCAAGGTACATTGGTCAAAGTTTAATAATTACCTTATCCCATACAAATCGTTTACCTGTAACTATTCAATATCCTTATGAAAAATCGATCACATCGGAGCGTTTCCGTGGTCGAATCCACTTTGAATTTGATAAATGTATTGCTTGTGAAGTATGTGTTCGTGTATGTCCCATAGATCTACCCGTTGTTGATTGGAAATTTGAAAAAAATATTAAAAAGAAACAATTGCTTAATTATAGTATTGATTTTGGGGTCTGTATATTTTGTGGTAACTGTGTCGAGTATTGTCCAACAAACTGTTTATCAATGACTGAAGAATATGAACTTTCTACTTATGATCGTCACGAATTGAATTATAATCAAATTGCTTTGGGTCGGTTACCAATGCCAGTAATTGGAGATTACACAATTCAAACAGTTATAAATTCGACTCAAATCAAAATAGACAAGGATAACCCCCTTGATTCAAGAACGGTTACTGATTACTAAGATTTCCTTTTGATATTTTGATATAAAGGATCCAAGCCCCTTTTTTGGGGTTGGTCAGAAATTACAAATAATAACTATTGATTGTTGAGAATCACTCTTTGTTTTAAACTGAGAATATGGTTTAGTGATGATTTTAAAATAGAAAATTCCAACTATTCTTTTCTTTTTTCTTTTAGATAAAAATAGAAAATAGATAAAAAGGAAAGTAGGATTGGCCAATAACTTTAATAACTTTATCTATATCTACATTAATCCATATTAAGATTGAATTCAATTGGGAACCCATCATATACAATAAAAAAAAATAAAAATAAAGGTAACACCCTTTTCTTTCCTGGACTATTTAGTAAGGTCATGAAATATTTCGATTTATTTATCTGTTATACATAATGGATTTACCTGGACCAATACACGATATACTTGTAGTATTTCTGGGATCAGTTCTTATATTAGGAGGTCTAGGAGTAGTATTATTTACCAATCCAATTTATTCTGCCTTTTCGTTGGGATTGGTTCTTGTTTGTATATCCTTATTCTATATTCTATCAAACTCCTATTTTGTAGCTGCCGCACAGCTCCTTATTTATGTAGGAGCCATAAATGTCTTAATCATATTTGCTGTTATGTTCATGAATGGTTCAGAATATTCGAACGATTCCTATTTTTGGACTGTTGGAGATGGAGTCACTTCACTGGTTTGTATAAGTATTCTTTTTTCACTAATTACTACTATCTTAGATACGTCATGGTATGGAATTATTTGGACTACAAGATCAAATCAGATTATAGAACAGGACCTTATTAGTAACGTTCAACAAATTGGAATTCATTTATCAACAGATTTTTATCTTCCGTTTGAACTCATTTCTATAATTCTTTTAGTTTCTTTGATAGGTGCAATTACTATGGCTCGTCAATAAGAAATACTTAGAATTAATACAATTATTAGAAATTCAAAATCCAATGAAAAAGGGAAAGTTTTTCATTTAATCTACTTCTGATACCCTCTTTTTTCTGTAATTACTCGATTCTGGTCAATCAAATCGGTTGAATTGTTGTTCATATTGAAATGAATCGAGATTCATGAGGAGTTAGCCAATGATGTTTGAACATATACTTTTTTTGAGTGTCTACTTATTTTCTATCGGTATCTATGGATTGATCACAAGTCGAAACATGGTTAGAGCACTTATGTGTCTTGAGCTTATACTAAATTCGGTTAATATAAATCTCGTAACATTTTCTAATATATTTGATAGTCGCCAATTAAAAGGAGACATTTTCTCAATCTTTGTTATAGCCATTGCGGCTGCGGAAGCAGCTATTGGGCTAGCTATTGTTTCGTCGATTTATCGTAACAGAAAATCAACTCGTATCAATCAATCAAATTTGTTGAATAATTAGTCATAACTATCATATAAATATAAATAAAGACATAAATAATAAAATAATATAAATAAAATATAGATATAAATTCTTTCATTTTTTATTCTTTTTTTTATAGTAATATGTATAGTAATATATTTTTATATTACTATTGAAATATTGATGATCTGTTGGCCAATGTCAATGTGAAGTCATATGTGTGACTTGTATAATCATGGTTGTTGAAACGGAAATCAAAGTATCTTGGTCCTTTCTCATGAACAGATTTAGAAATATATTGATTTTTAACATTAGATTTTTTGATAAACCATTGATTCGTCTGGTGTCTACAATACAATATAAATATATAATTCATTTCCTCCTGATTTTACTTTACCAGATCGAAAATTTTTTATGTTCAAAACTGGAATTTATAGACCCAATGTCACATTCAGTAAAAATTTATGATACATGTATAGGGTGTACTCAATGTGTACGAGCCTGCCCCACAGATGTATTGGAAATGATACCTTGGGACGGATGTAAAGCTAAGCAAATTGCTTCCGCGCCAAGAACCGAGGACTGTGTAGGTTGTAAGAGATGTGAATCCGCTTGTCCAACAGATTTTTTGAGTGTCCGTGTTTATTTATGGCATGAAACAACTCGCAGCATGGGTCTATCTTATTGATACGTTATAAAAAACTCCACTTGAATCATTTGATTCCTTTTTACCGACAAAAACCCGTACTCGAGAAAATATATTATTCCGAGCACGGGTTTTTTGGTCAAAATGCATCTTGTCTTTATCACGAGTTATTTCCCTTGGTTAACACTACTTGTAGTTTTGCCGATATTCGCGGGTTCTTCAATTTTCTTTCTTCCTCATAGGGGGAATAAGGTAATTAGGTGGTATACTATATGTATATGCTTATGGGAACTCCTTCTAACAACCTATGTGTTCTGTTATCATTTCCAATTGGATGATCCATTAATTCAATTGGAGGAGGATTTAAAATGGATAAATGTTTTTGATTTTCACTGGAGACTGGGAATCGATGGACTTTCCATAGGACCTATTTTACTGACAGGATTTATCACTACTTTAGCCACTTTAGCAGCTTGGCCTGTTACTCGAAATTCGCGATTGTTCTATTTCCTGATGTTAGCAATGTACAGTGGCCAAATAGGATTATTTTCTTCTCGAGACCTTTTACTTTTTTTTCTCATGTGGGAGTTAGAATTAATTCCTGTTTACTTACTTTTATCCATGTGGGGAGGAAAGAAACGTTTGTACTCAGCCACAAAGTTTATTTTGTACACTGCGGGGGGTTCCATTTTTCTCTTAATAGGAGTTCTAGGTATGGGTTTATATGGTTCCAATGAACCGATATTGGATTTTGAAAGATTAGCTAATCAGTCATATCCTGTGACATTAGAAATAATATTCTATTTGGGCTTCCTTATTGCTTATGCTGTCAAATCGCCGATTATACCCCTACATACATGGCTACCAGATACCCATGGGGAAGCACATTACAGTACATGTATGCTTCTAGCTGGAATCTTATTAAAAATGGGGGCATATGGATTGATTCGGATCAATATGGAATTATTACCGCACGCCCACTCTATATTTTCTCCCTGGTTGGTAATAATAGGGACAATACAAATAATCTATGCAGCTTCAACCTCTCTTGGTCAACGCAATTTAAAAAAGAGAATAGCCTATTCTTCTGTATCTCACATGGGTTTCATAATTATAGGAATTGGTTCTATAACCGACATGGGACTCAACGGAGCCGTTTTACAAATACTCTCTCATGGATTTATTGGTGCTGCACTTTTTTTCTTGGTAGGAACGAGTTGTGATAGAATACGTCTTGTTTATCTCGACGAAATGGGGGGGATATCGATCCCAATGCCAAAAATATTTACCATGTTTAGTAGTTTCTCGATGGCTTCTCTTGCATTGCCAGGAATGAGTGGTTTTGTTGCAGAATTAGTAGTATTTTTTGGAATAATTACCAGTCCAAAATATCTTTTAATGCCCAAAATACTAATTACCTTTGTAATGGCAATTGGAATGATATTAACTCCTATTTATTTATTATCTATGTTACGTCAGATGTTTTATGGATACAAACTATTCAATGTTCCAAACTCCAATTTTGTGGATTCTGGACCACGAGAACTATTTGTTTCAATCTGTATCTTTTTACCCGTAATAGGGATTGGTATTTATCCTGATTTTGTTCTTTCGCTATCAGTTGACAAGGTACAAGCTATCCTATCTAATTATTTTCATAGATAGTTTTCATTAATCAGATAGAAAACAAAGTCTTAGAATTTTGAATTTGAAGATTTTTGAGCTGTACAACACAAAAAATAAAGTGAATTAGAATTATAATAAGATATATTCCGAGTTTTTGAGAACCATTTGAATGATTCCTTGATTCAAATGGTTCTCAAAAACCTGCAAAAACTTTCCGTTACGTATTGTACGACGGTCTTATGTATTCCTCATGGAATTTGTTCAATTAGATGTTAATGTGAATGAACCATAACTATGTAGACCTATTCCTAATAGATTGATCCCAAAATAGCATATCCAAATTATAAGAAATCCTATAGACGCTACAAGTGACGAATTCGTACCTTGCAAACTTTGATTTGTTCTAGTATGTGAATAAATCGCGAATATGGTCCAAGTAATAAATGCCCAAGTTTCTTTGGGGTCCCAATTCCAATAAGATCCCCATGCCTCGTTAGCCCATACTGCTCCAGAAAGAATACCTATGGTTAAAAAGGTAAATCCTAAACTAATGACACGATAACTCCAATAATCCAAACGCTGAGTTAATTGATATTTGTAATAATTTTGAAATGGAACAAAAGAAGTGTGTTTAAAAACATTTTTTTTTTTGTTCAAGTATTCGATTTTGTCAAAGAAAAATGACTTAATCTTAATTAAGAAAATTTTTCTTTGACAAAAAATATCGATGTTTTTACGAAATGTAATGACTAGAAAAGCGACTGATAATAACGACCCACATAAAAGAGCTGCATAGCTCAATAACATCATACTTACGTGCATCATTAACCACTGAGATTGTAGAGCAGGTACTAATCTTGACGATTGATGCATTTCACTTGAAAGACCCGATGTGGCGAAACCTTGGGTAAAAATGGCACTTGGGGCGGTTATTGCGCTTAAATCATTTTTATGATTCCATATCTTGGAAATTAGATGAATAATGGAAAAACTCCACGAAAGGAAGATTAAAGACTCGTATAAATTACTTAATGGAAAATGTCTCGAAGAAATCCAACGAGTAACTAATAATCCTGTTATAGAAAAAAAAGTAACTATCATTCCTTTTTCCGACGAATCACGCAACCCTATGATTTCGTGTACTAATAGGGTCATCAAATGAATCGTAATCACAATTGAAATGATCGAAAAAGAGAGATGAGTTAATATATGTTCTAAAGTCACAAATATCATACATAAAAAAGGTCCCATTACAGAATGGAAATCGGGAATTAAATACATTATAGGATCCATTGTATCTTTTTTACAGTATGCCGCCACTCGGACTCGAACCGAGATGCTCTAGCACTGCTTCCTAAGAGCAGCGTGTCTACCGATTTCACCATAGCGGCTTACTTGAAATAATAATAGTCAATTCATGTTGAATCGTCTAGATCTAGATTCAAGGATTCAATATAGTTTAGGAAATATTAGAACTGATAAATAAGAGCTCTTTTAAATTCATCTTTGAATTTTCAATAATTTTGACTTAGGTTAGTATCATCGTAGGTTCAGTTTTAAGAATCCACTTTTACGTACTATCTGTATATTAAGTTCTCCCGGAACACTTGTAACTTGAAATACAAATTTGGTTTTCAGTCGAAACAGAAACTAAGAATTGTGAATTGTCCTCTTTTTATATTTTTTATTTATTTTGAATTGAATCCACGAAATCAGATAAATGAAAAACAAATTAAATTGTCAAAGAGATTTTTTTTCTAAACGAAAAAAAAAAATAAATAGGATTTCATATGTATCACAATTCAATTACTAAATTTAAGTAATTTTTCTAACAATTTGGATACTTTTCTTAGTATCATTAAGTATTAATTAATTAATTAAAATATATAATATAAAATTAATATAATAATATAAAATTAATATACTACTTTTTGTTGTTTGTTGTGTACATAATTTCTAAATAAAATAATGATAATATTTTATTTATGAAACCAACTTGGTCTTGAGTTAAGCATATAATAAAACAAAAGAGTTTCCACATCCATCACAATTTTCTTTTCACAACGGAAAAATCTTTGTTCATTCTATTTTTCCGTTGTGAAAAGAAAATGAATAGGAAAAAAGCATCTCACGAATTAATAAATAGATTCTAATAAAAACTAGAATGAAAAAAAATAATGATACTTAGAACCGACAGATAGAGAAATTCTTATTCTACATATCATAGCAGCTAGTTCTAACTAATATTGTATTGAGTTCAATACATCAATACATTTAGTTAAAGGGAATTATTCATATTCCAAAATTGGAAATTCTTCTAGCCATGGAAATTCCGATTATTCCAAGATTTTCTTATTTGTTTGTCGCACAAAAAAACTTTTTGAATCTCCAGTAGAAACTGACTTTGCTAAAGAAAAAGCTTTTATTGCAGCTAAATATCCTTTTTTCTTCCAAATATTTCTACGAATACGTTTTTTTGATATAGAAGTACGTTTTTTTGGAACTGCCATTCAAAAAAAAAGAGTTACTCATTTTTATTGTTGTATGTGAAAGACATGTATTGCTCAAAATAGATCGTTCTTTTTAGTCATTTTCTATACTTAACTTAATTTCGTCGATAATAGTTTTTTCAGAACATACAATAAAAATATATTATTTATATATTTATATATAAATATATGTATGACATGCATGTCACATATATAACAATGTCACATATTAACACACTAGGCAAAAAAATAGAAGAAAAAAAAGGGGGGGGGATTCGAAAAGGAATTTTTATGACTATTAGTTTGGAATCGAATAAGCTCATATTGCCGTGTCTATAATTTAAATTCAAACTTAAACTACAATTAGTGGTTAATATGTTAAACAAGACATTCTATTATCTAAGAAGGAGAACCTCAATTTTTAGTTATTTTTTTTTCAGTTCTATACGAAATAAAGAGTATTAGAATATTTCTGATACTTTCTTATTGGATTGGAATCCAATCAATTAGTTCCGCAATGAGTTAGGTAATTACTACAAATAAAATCACTAGAATAACTAGGTCTTTTTTTTGAGTCTATTTATTGAGGCATACTATGATTTATATTCGACTGTTTTGGTATGATTGTTTTTACTTACTATACTATAGTATATGATATGATTACATATTGCCAGAATAGGATGGTAGTATAGTCGTAGAATGATTCAAAATCTCAGATTTCCCATTTTTTTTATTTTATTAACTATCTTTCTTTAGTTAAAAGTTAAAGTTAATAACTAAGTAATTACTTTTATCTAGCTATTTGGTCATATCATTTGAATTGGAACTTTTGAATATTTCCAATATCTGAGAAAAGTAAGAATAATGAAAAATAAAAATAGTTGAGTTTTTCATATCTTTTTTTGTTGATTTTTTTATTGTTCCTTTCGAAAGCGATAAGAATTGATGAATCGGAAACAATTAAATTATAAGAAAAAAAATGAAAATTTGTTTTTTTTATGGAACATACATATAAATATGCATGGATAATACCCTTTCTTCCATTTCCAGTTACTATGTTAATAGGATTTGGACTTCTGCTTATTCCGACAGCAACAAAAAATCTTCGTCGTATGTGGGCTTTTCCGAGTGTTTTGATGCTAAGTATAGCTATGGCATTTTCGGCCAATCTATCTATTCAGCAAATAAATGGAAATTTTATCTATCAATATCTATGGTCTTGGACCGTCAATAATGATTTTTCTTTAGAGTTCGGACACTTGATCGATCCACTTACTTCTATTATGTCAATATTAATTACTACTGTTGGAATTATGGTTCTTATTTATAGTGACAATTATATGTCTCACGATCAAGGATATTTGAGATTTTTTGCCTATATGAGTTTTTTCAATAGTTCTATGTTAGGATTAGTTACTAGTTCCAATTTGATACAAATTTATATTTTTTGGGAACTTGTAGGAATGTGTTCCTATTTATTAATAGGTTTTTGGTTCACACGACCGAGTGCGGCAAGTGCTTGCCAAAAAGCTTTTGTAACCAATCGTATAGGGGATTTTGGTTTATTATTAGGAATTTTAGGACTTTATTGGATAACTGGTAGTTTAGAATTTCGGGATTTGTTCGAAATAGTTAATAACTTGGTTCATCATAATGGAGTAAATTCCTTATTTGCTACTCTG